GGCTATACTTAACAATAAAACACTCTTAAAAGCCCACATACGACGAAGCTTTTTTGTTGGGCTTGGAAAAAGAAGAAGTCCCACTCCTATTAATACAGGAACTGGAAGTGGAACAAAAGGTATTATCCACGCGTATTGATATGTATGTTCCATAAAAAATAAAAAGTTTTTATTCTGAATTGTTTTCGAATCAATAGTTTTTTTTCTTTTTCAAATTTGAAAGGGTTACTAAAAAAATAAAGATATGCATTAATTTAAACTAAATAAAATCGATTTTTTCTTACTTATTATGTGTTTTTCTTAAATATGTCAAAGATTTAAATTAAGAAGTCATAATTGGTCAAATAATATCACTAAGTTACTAGTACAAAATATTATACTAAACTTTTTTTGAAGATGTCGAAAATAGAAATTTCAATTATTATTACTCTTACAATTACTCTTACAATATATTATTACTCTTACAATAATTTCTATCGATACAGCACAACCAGAAATAAAAACACTAAATAAAGAAGTATTTTTTTAATATAAATCATAGGATTAACTAAGTTAGCCTAAATTAAATAAGAACTTCCCTTTTTTCTTTTTATATTTATTTACCAAGATTATTAACTAGTTCATTCTGAAATTGATGAATTGGTTTCTATTTCAATAAAAGACATTTATAAGAAGGGCTCTACTATAGACAGACCACTTTTTTTTTTTTTTTCAATTTTAGAAACTAAAGAAAAAAATAGATAATGAATAGTAAAATAAAAAATTACTTCTTTTGAACAATAGATGTCTTTCACATCCAATAGAATAATGAGTAATCTCTTAATTTTAAAATGGCAGTTCCAAAAAAACGTACTTCTATATCAAAAAAACGTATTCGTAAAAATATTTGGAAAAAGCAAGGATATTGGGCAGCTTTAAAAGCTTTTTCATTGGGTAAATCTCTTTCCACCGGGCAGTCAAAAAGTTTTTTTGTGCGACAAACAAATAAGTAATAAAAAATTGTGAGAATCTGAATCTACATGACTCAAAAAGTTGGCAATTTTTATTTAGACTATAAAATGAATGATTTCCATTACCCATTTTTTTTTTTGAAAAACGAAAAACACAAGATATAAAGGTTTACCTTTTTTTAGTATATTTAGTATCTTTTTTATGAACGCAATTTAAGATTTTACTCATTGATCTACTTAACAATAGTTCAATTTTTTCTTTGTTCGCCTATTTCTATATTAATTAACTATATAAAATAGAAAGAACTGATACAAGATCTTTAGCCAAAATAACTAATAACTGAATCCTTGATTTCAAACTTTTTTGTAAATTTATGAATTCTTATTTCTCTGAATTACTAACCTAATATATAAAAAAAAATTTTTAGTTGGTATATTAACTATGAAAAATGTATAAAATTTAAGTGATTTAAAAGAAATCCTATTTTTGGGGGTTTATTACTAAAAACTAAAATGAAACACGATAAAGATAAATTATAAGTGAATCAGTAAAAAATACAAAAAAGTCAAAAGGAGAAAAGACTTTTTTTGAGTTCTATCCCCTATCCGGGGGTAGAACTAGTTAGTTACAACGAGTCAATTCTCGAAGAGGATAAAATCCACGAAAGTTCCAAGTTAAATAAAAGCGATCCTCTAAACTAAAAAAATGAACCTTCAAATTCCTATGAATTTTTCTTCATCAATTTGATTGTTTTTTAAAAAGTATTCTAAAAGTATTCTATTGAATTTACTTTATTCAGTCTCGACTATTGAATAGAAATACGCTATTATAAATTTGAGTAAGCCGCTATGGTGAAATTGGTAGACACGCTGCTCTTAGGAAGCAGTGCTAGAGCATCTCGGTTCGAGTCCGAGTGGCGGCATGCCCTCTTCTACTTCTAAAAAACAGAAAATAGATTCTATACTAAATTCTATTAGTAATTGCCGCTTCATAATTAAGGGACCCCTTACTTTATATTTTAAATTTTTATGATATTTTTAACTTTAGAACATATATTAACTCATATTTCCTTTTCGATTGTTTCAATTGTAATTACAATGCATTTAATAACCTTATTCGTCGATGAAATCGTAAAACTATCTGATTCGTTAAAAAGGGGCATGATCGTGACTTTTTTATGTATAACAGGATTATTAGTCATTCGTTGGATTTATTCGGGACATTTTCCATTAAGTAATTTATATGAATCATTAATCTTTCTTTCGTGGAGTTTCTCCATTATTCATATTGTTCCATATTTCAAAAAAAAGAAAAATTATTTAAGTGCAATAACTGCACCAAGCGCTCTTTTTACACAAGGCTTTGCTACTTCAGGTCTTTTAACTGAAATACATCAATCTGAAATATTAGTACCTGCTCTCCAATCTGAGTGGTTAATAATGCACGTAAGTATGATGGTATTGGGTTATGCGGCCCTTTTATGCGGATCATTATTATCAGTAGCACTTCTAGTCATTATATTTCGAAAAGACATATTTTATAATAAAAA